CTTACTAATTGGATGCCCTACTGCGTTACAAAATTTCGCTTTAGCCAATGATCCAATCAGAGGAATAATTGGAACTATTGTATCGAGTTTATTGGGAGCATTCTTTAGTGGAAATGAATTTTCTAGCATTTGATTCCGCACCACTGCAGGATTTCGTCGAACACTTGAAAAGTAACTCAAAAAATCGAGGGAATGCTTGGATAATTGGTTTATACGGATACTTGCCGCGTGAGACCATACATCAAAATGACATTGCCATAAATTGACAAGGTAAGATTTCCATTTATTCATTAGAAGAGGTGTGTCTTTGGAAGCCAGAATTGATTTTCCTTGATATCTAACATAATGCATGAAAGGATCCTTGAGAAAGCATGGGATGACCGGAAAATCATTAGCAAAGACTTCGGCAAAATGTTCTATTTTTCTATATAAACAGAGTCGTTCAAAAAGGACTCCAGAAGATGTTAATCGTAAATGAGAAGATTGGTTACGGAGAAAAAGGAAGATGGATTCGTATTCACATATATAAGAATTATATAGGAATAAAAAGAATCTCGGATTACTTTTTGAAAAAATGGAAATAGATTTATTTGTAATAATAAGACTGTTACAATTAGAATACTCATGAAGAAAGAACCGCAATAAATGCAAATAAGAAGCATCTTTCACCCGGTAACGAAGGGTTTGAACCAATATTTCCAGATGGGCAGGGTAGGGTATTAGTATATCCGCCGAATAATTTAAATGTGGGAACTTTTCCTCTAAAAAGGGAAATATTGAATGAATGGATCGTAAATTGTAAAATCTTACGATTTCTGCCCCTTCTAAAGAAGATATTAATCGTAGATAAAATGGAATTTCCACAATGATTGCAAATCCTTCTGATAGAATTTTAGAATGCAAATTCTTGTTGTACCCAAAAAAAGGATTTTGTTTAGAATCATTAGCAGAAATTATCAAATAATTCTGTTGATACATTGTAGTAATTAAGCGTTTTACAATCAGTAAACTAGATTTATTATCATAACCTATATTTTCCAACAACATGTATCTATTTAAACCATGACCATGAGCAAGTGCATAACTATATTCCCGAAAGATAAGTGGGTATAGGAAGTCATGTTGCCGAAATCTATCGAGTTCTAAATATCCTTGAAATTCCCCCATTTAAAATTAGATGGAGATAAGGGATTTCTTTTGGGTTATTAAATGACACATAGTACGATACAGTCAAAACAGGATATTATAGTAAGAAATAAATAGATATATACCCCGGAACCAGATAAGACTGATCGACGGACTCTTTAGCCTCTCCTTTTCCATCTAATTTAATTGGTTTATGTTCATTCGAGGATAACAAGATGGTTAGAAATCCTTTATTTGTTCAACCCAATCGCTCTTTTGATTTTGGAAAAAAAGGATTTTTATCTTTATCAATAGACTGCTTTTTCTACACATTTACCCCCACACTCTAATGGAGAATAGCTACTAATAATTAGGATTTAAAAATAAATCGATGATCCACTTATGGGAAAAGCATTTCCCGCATCAAGGACTAATCTATTTTTAACGTTTAATTAGATCGGGTAATCGTTCAAATTAAGAACAGAAGCTCGTTTCTTTTTTTTTGTTTACCTATAATTGGAGCCATAGGGCTCTATCCATTTATTCACTTAACCCAAAATTTCATTTTATTTTATTTTTTTTCGTCAAGAATTTAAACAAAGTTTTGAACCGATCCGCTAAGAATAAAATATTCTCAGAATTCCACATTGATACGACATGCTGCTTTTTCCATTCATTCCTTTGAGGATCAGTCGCGGTCTTACAAGCTCTAGAGATAGTATCGACGAAGACGTTGCTTCATACAAATGTGTAAAAGTTGCCAGTCGCACTTAAAAGCCGAGTACTCTACCGTTGAGTTAGCAACCCCCCCCCCCCCCCCCAAAAAAAAAATGTGTAGATCCAATCGGAATAAAAAATTAGATTTAATTGCACACCGAAATCCAAATAGTAAAATAGCAAAAATATTGCTAATCGATTCTGAACATAAAAAAAATAATGAACATATTAGATGCAAATACACTGACTTCTAAAATAAGAATCTAGATTAAGATAAGGATATGGATTAAGTCAAAATTGATGTACTACCACGGATTTAGTTCGTATCTTATCCATTATTATCTTATCCGTTTTTTTTTCAATAAAATAAATAATAAATAAATAAAGGCTTCTCGTATCCCAGCAAATCCGACGAATCCATCGTTTAAATAAAGTAAAATAAAAAAACCAAGTCCATAGATGGAACAGAGGGAAATAGATACATTTATTCATGATCGGATTATATTTGTTTGATACACTGTTGTCAATATGAATGTAAATCTTAAGAAAAGAACACAATGTGGAGAACCATAAATTAAAATAAAAAAAAATTAAATATTGAATTAATATAATAAAATATAAATTATACAAATAAAGAAAAAACTAATGACTTGTATTGAATTGGCACTAATGTAAATATTTTGGATTTAGAAATCCAACTACTTCGGTTATTCATTTGATCTTTTTTTCATCTGTCTTAAATTAAATGAATTTCTATCACTAAAATAAAAATAAATTTTTGTCGTTATAGAAGACGACATTTTTTAGTAGTAGACATTTTTTGGTAGTAATAATAAATAGGTATGAATAGAACAAAAGAGGGGGCTTATATAACTTTATATAACCTTTTATATACTACCGCCCCCCCCCTCTTTTGTTCTATTCATTAATTGAATTTAATCTGTTGATTAAGGCAAAGTTCCATAAAAACTCCCGCCTTCTTCGAAATATCATGAACAGTTCCCGTAGGTTGAGCGCCCCTTTCAAGGAAATATAGAATAGCAGGAACATTTAAATAGGTTTGATTCTTTAGCGGATCATAAAAGCCCACTTTCCGAAGAGCTCTTCCTTCTCTTCGGCATCGAGCATCAATTGCAACGATTCGATAAACCACCCATTGGGATAGATGTAGATGAATAATACCCCCCCTAGAAACGTATAAGAGGTTTTCTCCTCATACGGCTCAAGAAAATTCGAAATTATGTCTACGGATCGAATTTGAAATTTTTAATTAGTAATGTCAAATGGATCCATAAAATAATCAAATCAATTAAATATGAGTTAAGTACTTTTTATTATTCCTTATTCTTATCCGAAAAAGAAAATAAAATCATTTGTATTCGCATCCTCATAACTCAAGTTGGATAACTCGCTAATAACCCAAGGAAACCCTTTACTTTAGGTATTTCGTTTATTGAGCGATCTCTAACCACGCACCTTTTTTGTCTTTAGAATCTATTTTGATTCTTAATTAGAATCTATTTATTGAGACAACTGAAAGTGGTATTTCCTTGTTCCAGGATTCTTTATCGTTTCTTTGAATCATTGGGTTTAGACATTACTTCGGTGATTTTTAATCGTTTCAAAAAACGTCAGCAACATACCCTTTTTGTGATTTCTTTTTATCAAAAAATCATACAAATGGTCGATTTGATTCCTGCGCGATACACTTTTAATCGAAAGAGTTTTACCAATTCCAAGAGGTTTTACTTATAAATTTTAAAATGGGATCCTTTCAATTTTTATATGGAAAATATACTTACGAAGCTGTTTCAACTTATTAATTAACACTAACCCTAGATCCGTTCCCTTAAAAAATGAATCAATACTTTTTTTTACTCGAGCTCCATTAAGATCATGTACTATTTACATCCCAACCCCCGACCTCAAAAAGGAGGGTTCTAGTGAAACAGAACAAACGATGTCGAGCCAAGAGCACCCTCATTCCTATCTAATTAATATAAAAAGAAAATGATGGATGTAAGAATCCACAGACGACCATATCCCTCAAGTCGCACGTTGCTTTTTACCACATCGTTTTAAACGAAGTTTTACCATAACATTTCCTAGTAGGTTGCTGTAAACCGTATGTAATTGATTCCATTATGGACTCATGAATAATCATTGGTTCGTTCGGTACATAGTAATCCATACTTTTATGAATGGGTAATTTCTCAAGAAGTATCAGCACGAATTAAATTTAACCCCATATAATATATATAATAAATAATATATAGAAATATAATAAATATTTTTTTAATATATTATTTTATTTTTTCTTTAGAATTATAATCTAAATATTAGAATATAAAAAAATTGAACTAATAAATAACACAAATAAGTTTTTTTTAATCTGCATCTTGAGGTGACTTGCTAAAATAGATTCACCAATTTCACACTTCTTCGAGTACCAAGGACTCATAAGACATTATTAAAAATATTTAATTGATTGAAAAATTTCCTATTTCACTATCATTACATTATTTGAATAAGGCTTTACAGTAAAAATCGCATTTTGATAATAATAGAGAAAAATTCATATTCGGATTAAACCATAAAAAAAAATGTAAATTCTTTTTGTTTTTCACGAGGTGGTGGATAAAGACTGATAGAATAGAGGCTTTGGGTTGTTATTCTTTTTGATAAATCATAATTAAAAGAGGATCCCCATACCTATCAGGTAGACTAAACAAATATCTTTGAAAGTAATTAGAAACATTCTATGTTAAAGGGTAAAGTTAAATATTTTAAATTTAGGGATAACAAATCTATTGTCACAAAACTCAATTGAAATAAAATAAAGTTTTCAATGAATCAATGAAATAGAAGAAATAGAACGATAACAATACATATATATAAGCCTTCGCTTCCTTTCTGCGTAGTTTATTTGACTTGGAGTCAATAATCCGGCTGCAATTATTTCCTAAGGAAAAGCGACTAAGATGTATGAATACACTTTGTCTCAATTGGTACATATCATATATTTACAATTTTTCATAAAAGAAAACACAAAATACTTAAAGACGGGGTTCAAAGAAAAGACATATGTTACGTATGTAACTTTATTTTTTTTTTAATGAAATTCAGACAGCCGCATATATTGAAATTGGTATTTTACATTGACGTTTAACTACTATCTACTGCGTCAATTCTATGAAGATGATGAATCCTAAATAAAAAAAGAATCCTATTAGAGTGTTCCAGACTATTACTATTTTGTATAAATGTAAATTAAAACAAGTACAGATTAAATCATGGCTCGTATTTTTATTTTATGAAGAACTAACTTATTAAATAGAAATATGATTTAATCTATGCTCTCATCTTACCTCTTACCTGTATACAAATAGATTCAATTTCATCTGTGTGTTATTTGAACACGATTCGATTTTTGATTTTTGAAAAAGATATAATTCATATAAGAATTAATCATTATAGGAAAGCAAAATCAGATTATAACCAATCTTATTCTACTCTTAAAAAAAAAATAAGGTTGTTTAAAAAAGGGCAATCTTTCTTTTATTCTGATATAAAATAGAAAATCTATATTCTGATATGATATATATAATATAATAGGTATGCTCTGGGACGGAAGGATTCGAACCTCCGAATACCGGGACCAAAACCCGTTGCCTTACCACTTGGCCACGCCCCATTTTTAATTTCTATTCGACATTAATAAAGACTAATATTGATAGTAGTTCTTCGTCAATTCTAGTCCAAATCTATATAGAATAGATTAGAGTGTTGCTAGGATTTTGAGACATTTAGATAGAGAATTAAACGACATTTATTGATCATTACATACAATTCAATTAAGATATTGTATGAAAGTATGGTTTTGTCTATTCTCTTTTGATTTGAGAATTGAAGGATTTTTGATTGGGTTAATTCAAAAAAAAAAATAAGATTATAATAACTCATATTAAGAACTCATCATATTAATAACTCAATCAAAATAAATACAATTATCTTCAAGAACAAAGAAAAAAATGTTTGTTATGCTTAATATCTTTAGTTTGATCTGTATTTGTCTTAATTCTGCTCTTTCTTCAAGTAGTTTTTTCTTCTCAAAATTGCCCGAGGCTTATGCTTTTTTGAATCCAATCGTAGATTTTATGCCAGTAATACCTTTGCTCTTTTTTCTCTTAGCTTTTGTTTGGCAAGCTGCTGTAAGTTTTCGATGAGATCTTTAATAAGGTCCTAGAAAAATTCATGATTTATTCTTAAAAAAAAAATTCTAACAATTCATAAGATCAGATAAGTCTTATAGTATAACCCTTCGATTCAAATAATGAAATTCTTGGATCGCCACAATAAGTCTGGGCTCCCCCCAGTTCCTCATTCGGACCCTTTTTTACAGTGAAAGAACCTAGTAGATTCCTCCGCAATATCTAATTGCGGGTATGAAAAAGCTTTTAGTAATGAAAGACTTGACTCTTATTACAAATGAATTTCTTAAAATTCTTTTTTATTTCTATAGATTTAGAAAAATAATTTCGTGGTGTCAAAATAAGTGGTATAAAAATGGAGAATCTATTATCTTTTTTTTCCAAAAAAAATGATCTTGGAGATTGTGTAATGCTTACTCTTAAACTATTTGTTTACACAGTAGTGGTATTCTTTGTTTCTCTCTTTATCTTCGGATTCCTATCTAATGATCCAGGACGGAATCCTGGACGTGAAGAGTGAAGAATAAAAAATAACAATTTTCTGTTTTCCTTGCTTGATTTTAAAATGTTCTTAGGATTTTATTTATTCCACATTTTTAACTATTAATTAAAATGAAATAAAAAAAAAGACTCGTTGAAAGAGAAATTGAAAGATAAAGAAAAAATACCAAGTCATTGACTAAAGCGGAAAGAGAGGGATTCGAACCCTCGGTACGAAAAACCCGTACAACGGATTAGCAATCCGACGCTTTAGTCCACTCAGCCATCTCCCCAAATTGAAAGAAAAAGGATAATTACTAGATTATATTACACAAAAACAGTAAGGCTTGAAAAAGGGCCCTCTCTTTATACCTCTTTATTATTCAGTATATAATTATTATATAGATATCTAATTATAGAGACATAGAAAAATAGAAAAAAAAAATATAGAAAATAAAAATCAGTGATTTCATTTAGGTAAAGTAAGGGCTCGAAAGCGATATCTCAACTCCACTATTCCAATGAATATAAATTTAGATATATAACCACCTAATGCCCCAAGAATATTATATATTATATAAACTATAAACTATAAATTATATAGCAATGAATTTCTTATATAAAAAAATTATAGAATTAATAAATAGTAAATAGAAAGTAATAATAAATATATAAATTAAAATTAAATAAATAATAAAAAAAGAGTACCTCTTTGCTTTCGTCTGCAAGATCCTTTTTTACTTTTACTTCCACAGCGCGGCCCCCGGTCCTGACCGGGCCGGGTCTTTCGTTTTTGTTCCAATGAATCATAGAAAAAAATGATTGTTGTTGTTTCAAGAACAATCATAATAAAGGCAATTTCTATTCCTATCATACAGAATAGAATAGAATCCGAGTGTCATTTCTTAATTATTTTATTCTTTCTTTTTTTTTTTTTATTCCAGTAAAGTAAATGGAATAAAAAAAA